ACAATAAAAGAATTAGAAAAAAATCTATTGGAATAAAAGAAATAAGTAAAAAAATTCCTCGATGGTCATACAAATTAATTGACGATTTGGAACAGCAAGAGAGAGAAAATGAAACAAACATAGCAGCAAATCCTGAGATTCGTTCACGAAAAAGCAAACGTGTAGTAATTTTTACTCATAATGAAAAAAATATTGATACTTATAATAATATCAAAGATGTAACTAATTCTGATCAAACAGACGAAGTAACTTTGATACGTTATTCACAACAGTCCGACTTTCGCCGAGACATAATAAAAGGCTCCATGCGAGCGCAAAGACGCAAAACCGCGATTTGGGAACTATTTCAAGCAAATGTCCATTCTCTCCTTTTTTTGGACAGAATAGACAAATCCCGTTTTTTTGATTTGGATATTTCCGAGTTGATGAAAATACTGTTTATAAACTGGATATGTAAAAAATCTGGATTCATGATTTCGGATTCTACTGATATAGAAGAAAAACCAAAAGAAAGTGAGAAAAACGAAGAAGACAAAAGAGAAGAAGACAAAAGAAAAGAAAAAACCCGGATGGATATAGCAGAAGCCTGGGATAGTATTCTATTTGCTCAAGTAATAAGAGGTTGTGTTTTACTAACCCAATCAATTATTAGAAAATATATTCTATTGCCTTCAGTAATAATAGTTAAAAACATCATTCGTATGCTATTATTTCAATTTCCCGAATGGGCTGAGGATTTAACGGATTGGAATCGAGAAATGCATGTTAAATGTACTTATAATGGAATTCAATTATCCGAAACAGAATTTCCAAAAAACTGGTTAACAGATGGTATTCAAATAAAGATTCTCTTTCCTTTTCGTTTAAAACCTTGGCACAGACCTAAGTTAAACTTCCCTCATAAAGATCGAATGAAAAAGAAAGGGCAAAAAAAGAATTTTTGTTTTTTAACAGTTTGGGGAATGGAAACTGAACTGCCTTTTGGGGTTCCCCGAAAAAAACTTTCAGTTCTTGAACCCATCTTTAAAAAACTTGGAAAAAATTTTATAAAATTTCAAAAGCATTTTTTTCTAGTTATAAAAATTTCAAAAGAAAGATCAAAAGAAAAAATAAAATTTTTTCTAAATTTATCCAAAGAAAGAAAGAATTTGGTCATCAAAAAAATTTTATTTCTAAAAGAAATAATAAACAAACTTTCAAAATCAAAAAAAAATTCAATTCTATTATTTGGATTTATAGAAGTATATAAATTGAATGAAACTAAAAAAGATTTGATAATCAATAATCAGACAATTCATAAAAATAAAATTTCTCTCCAAATTAGTCCTATGAATTGGACAAATTCTTTACTGACAGAAAAAAAAATGAAAGATCTGACTGCTAGAACAAGTACAATTCTAAATGAAATAGAAAAAATTAGAAAAGAAAAGAAAAATCGATTTATAACCTCAGAAATCAGTATTAGCCCTACCCAAATAACTTATAATGCTAAAAAAGTAAAATCATCAAAAAAGATTTCGCAGATATTAAAAAGAAGAAATACTCGATTATTGCGTAAATTTAATTTTTTTATAAAAATGTTAATTGAAAAGATACACATAGACATCTTTCTAGGTATCATTAATATTCCGAAGATCCATGTACAGCTTTTTCTTGAATCAACAAGAAAAATTATTAATAAATATATTTACAATAATAAAGAGCATTACAAAAGGATCGATAAAACAAATCAAAATACAAATCGTTTTATTTCGATTATAAAAAAATTACTTAATATTTGTGTTATTAATAAGAATTCACGGATTTTTTGTGATGTATCTTCCTTGTCACAAGCATATGTATTTTATAAATTATCACAAACCCAAGTTATTAATTTATATAAGTTAAGATCCGTTCTTCAATATTACGGAGCATCTCTTTTTGTTAAATTTGTTAAAAATGAAATAAAAAATGATTTTGGAGTCCAAGGACTATTTCATTCTGACTTAAAAGATAAAAATTTTAGAAATTCTTTAATGAATCAATGGAAAAACTGGTTACAGAGTTATTATCAATATAAATACAATTTATCTCAGATTAAATGGTCTAGATTAATACCACAAAAATGGCGAAATAGAATTAATCAACGTCGTATGGTTCAAAATAAAGATTTAAACAAATGGAATTTATATGAAAAAGACCAACTAATTCATTACGAAAAAGAAAATGATTTCGAAGCAGACTCATTACCAAGCCAAAAAAAGAATTTTAAAAAACATTATCGATATAATATTTTATTATATAAATCTATTAATTATGAAAATAAAAAAGACTCATATATTTATGGATCGCCATTACAAATAAATAATAAACATGAGATTTCTTATAATTCTAACACAACTAATAGCAATTTTTTTGATATGTTCGGAGATATACCTATTAATAATTATCTAACAGAAGAGGATAGTATCGATATGGAGAAACCCTCAGATAGAAAATATTTTGCTTGGAAAATTATCAAGTTTTGTATTAGAAAGAAAGTGAATATTGAGTCCTGGGTCGATACCGGAACCAAAGAAAAAAAAAATATTAAGACTGGAACTCATAAGTATCAAATAATTGATAAAATTGATAACAAAGATATTTTTTCTCTTACGATTCAACAAGATCACGAAGTCGATTCAGCCAATAAAAAAAAAAACCTTTTTGATTGGATGGAAATGAATGAAGAAATCCTAAATCAGCCCATATCCAATTTGGAACTTTGGTTTTTTCCAAAATGGGGGATATTTTGCAACACATATGAGATAAAACCGTGGGTAATACCAATCAAATTACTTCTTGTAAATTTTAATGACAATGAAAAAATAAATGAAAATAAAAAAATCAATAGAAAGAAAAATGGTGATTTTTTTATATCTATATTGTCGAATAAAAAAAAATCTATTGAATTAGAGAATCGAAACCACGAAGAAAAAGAATCCGAGGACCCAATGGATCGTGGATCAGTTCTGTCAAACCAAGAAAAAGATATTGAAGAAGATTATGTGGGATCAAACACAAAAAAACGTAGAAAGCAAAAACAATACAAAAGTAATACGGAAATAGAACTTTATTCTTTCCTAAAAAAACATTTAGGTTTTCAATTAAGATGGGATGCTTGTTTAAATCAAAAAATAATTAATAATATCAAAGTATTTTGTCTCCTACTTAGACTAACGAATCCACGAGAAATTATTATATCCTCTGTTCAAAGAGGCGAAATGAGTCTGGATATTCTGATGATTCAAAAAAATTTCACTCTTACAGAATTGATGAAAAGAGGAATATTGATTATTGAACCAATGTGTCTATCGGTAAAAAATAACGGACACTTTATTATATATCAAACCGTAAGCATTTTATTGATTCATAAGAGCAAACAACAAATTAATCAAAGATACAGGGAAAAAAGCTCTGTTATTAAAAATACTTTTACCGAATTCATTGAAAGACATCAAAGTATAACTGGAAATAAAGAAAAAAATGATTACGATTTACTTGTTCCTGAAAATTTTTTATCCCCTAAACATCGTAGAGAATTGCGAATTCAATTTTCTTTCAATTCAAAAAATAGAAATGATATTCATATAAATACAAAAATTTTCAATGGTAATAACATAAAAAACTGCAAGCCCTTTTTGTATAAAAGCAAATATTTTGATAAAGATAAAAATAAACTACTTAAATTAAAGCTTTTTCTTTGGCCCACTTATCGATTAGAAGATTTAGCTTGTATGAATCGATATTGGTTTAATACCAATAACGCGAGTCGGTTCAGTATGTTAAGGATACATATATATCCAAAATTGAAAATTCGGTGAAAATTTGGTAAGGGCGTATTTTTCATATATTCCATAGCATGCCTGGTCTAGTATATAAATCTAGTATAAAAAAAAAAAAAAGAGATGAGTACATACATTGTTTTACATTCATATCTTATTTTGATACATGTAATTCAATCATACATTAATTAGATCTAGAAATCAATCAATGAGATTTTTTACCTTTCTTTTTTTTTTAGATATACATTTTTCTCTTTTGTAAACCAAGAAATATACGATTCTTTTGTATCTCTAGCCGAATAAAAAAAATGATAAATTTTATTTGACTTCGTTAGGAATTCCTAACGAAGTACAGATTAGTCTGTATACGAAATTAAAATGAACTGACTTTATTCATTATTTATTATTTATTATAACAATTACATTATTTATTATTATTATTACTGATCAATAAAAATTTTATCAAAAAAACAGGAGGGATTTCTTTTTATGATAAAAAATTCATTCATCTCAGTTATTTCACAAGAAGAAAACAGGGGATCCGTCGAATTTCAAATAGTCAATTTTACTAATAAGATACGAAGGCTTACTTCACATTTGGAATTTCATAGAAAAGATTATTTATCTCAAAGAGGTTTACGGAAAATACTAGGAAAACGCCAACGGCTGCTGTCTTATTTGGCAAAGAAAAATAGAGTACGTTATAAAGAAGTAATTACCCAGCTGGATATTCGGGAGTCAACAATTCGTTAATTTGAAGAGTCTTTTTTTTTTTTTTTATTATTTGATTTATTAGATCGTGAATTTTGATTAATTTCTTTTCGTTTTCAGTAATTCATGGAAGAATGAATCGAGGAAACCCCTATGAATGTACCAGTTATAAGAAAAGACCTTATGATAGTCAATATGGGCCCCCACCACCCTTCAATGCATGGCGTTCTTCGACTCATCGTTACTCTAGATGGTGAAGACGTTATTGACTGTGAACCAATATTAGGTTATTTACACAGAGGAATGGAAAAAATTGCGGAAAACAGAACAATTATACAATATTTGCCTTATGTAACACGTTGGGATTATTTAGCTACTATGTTCACAGAAGCAATAACAGTAAATGGACCAGAACAGTTGGGAAATATTCAAGTACCTAAAAGAGCCAGTTATATCAGAGTACTTATGTTGGAGTTGAGCCGTATAGCTTCTCATCTGTTATGGCTTGGTCCTTTTATGGCGGATATTGGTGCACAAACACCTTTTTTCTATATTTTTAGAGAAAGAGAGTTCGTATATGATTTATTCGAAACTGCCACAGGTATGAGAATGATGCATAACTTTTTTCGTATCGGAGGAGTAGCAGCTGATTTACCTCATGGCTGGATCGATAAATGTTTGGATTTCTGCGATTATTTTTTAACGGGAATTGCTGAATATCAAAAACTTATTACGCGAAATCCTATTTTTTTAGAACGAGTTGAAAGAATAGGTATTATTGGTGCAGAGGAAGCAATAAATTGGGGTTTATCAGGACCAATGCTACGAGCTTCCGGGGTGCAGTGGGATCTTCGTAAAGTTGATCATTATGAGTGTTACGACGAATTTGATTGGGAAGTACAGTGGCAAAAAGAAGGCGATTCATTAGCTCGTTATTTAGTCCGAATTGGTGAAATGACAGAATCCATAAAAATTATTCAGCAGGCTCTGGAAAGAATTCCGGGAGGGCCCTATGAGAATTTAGAAACCCGACATTTTAATAGAGAAAGAGATGGAGACTGGAATGATTTTGAATATCGTTTCATTAGTAAAAAAACTTCTCCTACTTTTGAATTGCCGAAACAAGAACTTTATGTCAGAGTCGAAGCCCCAAAGGGAGAATTGGGAATTTTTCTGATAGGGGATCAGAGTAGGTTTCCTTGGCGATGGAAAATTCGCCCCCCAGGTTTTATCAATTTGCAAATTCTTTCTCAATTAGTTAAAAGAATGAAATTGGCTGATATTATGACAATACTAGGTAGCATAGATATCATTATGGGGGAAGTTGATCGTTGAAATGATACTTGATCTTGATACAACAGAAACACTTGATATAAGAGAAGTACAAGTTATCAATTCTTTTTCCGGATTGGAATCTTTAAACTTAAACGAAGTCTATGGAATTATATGGATGCTTGTCTCTATTTTGACTCTTATATTGGGAGTTGTGATAGGTATACTAGTAATTGTATGGTTAGAAAGAGAAATATCTGCAGGGATACAACAACGTATTGGACCTGAATATGCCGGCCCTTTAGGAGTTCTTCAAGCTCTAGCGGATGGGACAAAATTACTTTTCAAAGAAAATCTTTTTCCGTCTCGAGGCGATACTCGTTTTTTCAGTATCGGACCGTCCCTAGCAGTCATATCAACTCTATTAAGCTATTCGGTAATTCCTTTCGACTATCGCCTTGTTTTAGCTGATCTAAATATCGGCATTTTTTTATGGATTGCCATTTCAAGTATTGCTCCTATTGGACTTCTTATGTCAGGATATGGATCAAATAATAAATATTCCTTTTTAGGTGGTCTACGAGCTGCTGCTCAATCGATTAGTTATGAAATACCATTAACTCTCTGTGTATTATCCATATCTCTACGTGCGATTCGTTAAAACATAAGTTTTTCCCTATTCTTTTTTTTTTCGAAAGAAAAAAAGAAAATGAAATAAATTGAATAGGATATCTTCATTTTTGTATTTATCATTTAGGTTAATGAAGTAAATTGAATAGTTATATGAGTGAAAGAAAACAGCTTCTAAATTTTTCTAAATTTGCAGTAAAAAAAATTGAGACTCATTTCTTATGTACAAAAGTAAAACAAAAAGAGACATAAGAATACGAGACCGAGACCGGTTGCCCCAAGAGTGATTGATTAATCGTCCGAGCTTGAAGCGGGTTTAAAAGATCAACCTTAGTGAGTTTTTACTATCATTTATATGTATTCACATTATCATAAGTTAATGGGCAGTTGAGAAAGAATAGAATGGGTGGATGGTTAGGAACACCAAGATACACAAAGGATTAGTAACAGAGATTCTTGAAATTATTCAAAAGGATATTTCTGCATAATATAAAAAGAATATTAATTGGAGTTCGAAATTGGTAGAAATGATCAGACAGTACTCTCCATGATTCCGATCCAAAGTATGCTTCCAGCCACCGATTAAAGAAATAATTATCAGGAACGAAAGAACCCTTTACTTTTTTTTTTTTTCTATATCCATATTCATAGAGAGCGGGTTCATATCCTAATTCACGAACTAAAGGAACGTCCAATTCTTTTTAGTAATCGAAAACGATAGATTAAACTATTTATATGGCTACAAGGAGTATTTTATTGAAAGATTTAAGTTATTACTTAAGAAAGAAAAATTGAAATTAATTCTTAAAGGATGAGATTAATTCAGAAGTACTTTTTTTAGAATATTATAACAGACAGAATTCCATTGGTTGAATTTGGGAACGTCCGAGAAACTTTGATCCTATCTATAATACAAATATATCAAGATAAATAATACAATCCGTGTCCTTAGATTTTTTATGACCTTCGAGGAGCCGTATGAGGTAAAAATCTCATGTACAGTTCTGTAATAGCGATGGCAGCAGTGATGTTATTACCGACTATGATTGTCTAATAGTTCAAGTACAGTTGATATAGTTGAGGCACAATCCAAATATGGGGTTTGGGGGTGGAATTTGTGGCGTCAACCTATAGGGTTTCTTATTTTTTTAATTTCTTCCCTAGCAGAATGCGAGAGATTACCTTTTGATTTACCAGAAGCAGAAGAAGAATTAGTAGCGGGTTATCAAACCGAATATTCAGGTATCAAATTTGGGTTATTTTATGTTGCTTCCTATTTAAACTTATTAGTTTCTTCATTATTTGTAACAGTTCTTTACTTGGGCGGTTGGAATTTTTCTATTCCGTACATATTCGTTCCTGAGCTATTTGAAATAAATAAAGGTGGAGTCTTTGAAGCAATAATTGGTATCCTTATTACATTGGTTAAAACTTATTTGTTCTTGTTCATTCCTATTACAACAAGATGGACTTTACCTAGACTAAGAATGGACCAACTGTTAAATCTCGGATGGAAATTTCTTTTACCTATTTCTCTCGGTAATTTATTATTAACAACCTCTTCCCAACTCTTTTCACTATAAATAAAAAAAAGAATACTTTTCTATATCCATAACTTGTCTCAAACAAGAGAAAGAAACAAACATAAAATTCTTCATAAATATTTACGATATGCTCCCTATGGTAACTGGTCTCATGAATTATGGTCAACAAACTATACGAGCTGCAAGGTACATTGGTCAAAGTTTCATGATCACCTTATCCCACGCAAATCGTTTACCTGTAACGATTCAATATCCTTATGAAAAATTAATCACATCCGAGCGTTTCCGCGGCCGAATCCATTTTGAATTTGATAAATGCATTGCTTGTGAAGTATGTGTTCGTGTATGTCCTATAGATCTACCTGTTGTTGATTGGAAATTGGAAACCGATATTCGAAAGAAACAGCTGCTTAATTACAGTATTGATTTCGGAATCTGTATATTTTGTGGAAACTGTGTTGAGTATTGTCCAACAAATTGTTTATCAATGACTGAAGAATATGAGCTTTCTACTTATGATCGGCACGAATTAAATTATAATCAAATTACTTTAGGTCGTTTACCAATGTCAGTAATTGACGATTATACAATTCGAACAATTTTGAATTCGCCTCAAAAAAAATGAGTAAACCTCCCATGACTTCAAAATTGATTAAAGAACAATTTATAATTACTAAAATTACTAAACTAGAATTCCGTTTTGATCTAAAGAGAGAGAACTGGAATGGGGTTTTTCTTTCATTTTATTCAGTCAATAATTACAAATACCAACTATTGATTTAACTGCTTGAGGAGAATTGCATCATAGCTTAATTTGGATTGCAAATCTATTAATATATCTCTAATTCTATTTATAAAATATTTCGAAATTTGAATTTAGAGTGTCGAATTATCCTTTTCCCGAAAGAATGAAATTAGTTCAATAGTTGTACTTTTACCTACAGTAACAGTAATTTACATCCCTTAGGGTTTAATCCAATTAGGAATCAAATATAATTAAGTTTTTCCCGGTCGGACCAATAAGGTCATGAAAAAACAATTCGATTTTTTATCTTTTATTTTACCTACAATGGATTTGCCTGGACCAATACATGATTTTCTTTTAATCTTTCTCGGATTAGGTCTTATATTAGGGGGTCTGGGAGTAGTATTATTTACCAACCCAATTTTTTCTGCATTTTCGTTGGGATTCGTTTTTGTTTGTATATCCTTATTCTATATTTTATCAAACTCTCATTTTGTAGCTGCTACGCAGCTACTTATTTATGTAGGAGCTATAAATGTTTTAATTATATTTGCTGTGATGTTCATGAATGGTTCAGAATATTACAAGGATTTTAATCTTTGCACTGTTGGGGATGGGGTTACTTCCTTAGTTTGTACAAGTATTTTTGTTTCATTAATTACTATTATTCCAGATACGTCGTGGTATCGGATTATTTGGACTACAAGAGCCAATCAGATTCTAGAGCAAGATTTGATAAGTAATGCTCAACAAATTGGAATTGGGATTCATTTATCAACAGATTTTTTTCTTCCATTTGAATTCATTTCAATAATTCTTTTAGTTGCTTTGATAGGTGCGATTGCTGTGGCTCGTCAATAAAAAATATTTTGAATTAGCAATCGCAATTCAAATTAAACTTTTTAAAGGTTCTTCATGGATAAATTCTTTTATTTGATTTATTATCAATATATTTATTTCTTTTTTACTTGTGACATTCTTATTCTAGTCAATCCAACCGGGTGATGTTGAATTGTTGTTCATATTGAAATAAAGCGAAATTGATAAGGAGTTGTTCAATGATGCTCGAACATGTACTTGTTTTGAGTGCCTATTTATTTTCTATCGGTATTTATGGATTGATCACGAGTCGAAATATGGTTAGAGCCCTTATGTGTCTTGAACTTATACTGAATGCAGTTAATATAAATTTTATAACATTTTCTGATTTTTTTGATACTCGTCAATTAAAAGGAAATATTTTCTCAATTTTTGTTATAGCCATTGCAGCCGCTGAAGCAGCTATTGGGTTGGCTATTGTTTCGTCAATTTATCGTAACAGAAAATCAATCCGTATCAATCAATCGAATTTATTGAATAAATAGTATTAATTATATAAAATAGAATATTTATATTTATCAAGTCGAATTGATGAATATGATAATAACATACTGATTCTGTTTGTTAAAACGTATAAAATTGAAGTACCTTGGCTCTATTTCCATCTTATGAGTAGATTCTAAATTGAATAGAAAAATTTTGGTAAATCATTGATTCATCTGGTATTTAAATATATGATTCATTTAGAAAATTACTAGATTGAAAATTTATGGTGTTCAAATTTACAGATCCAATGGCACATTCAGTAAAGATTTATGATACGTGTATAGGGTGTACTCAATGTGTCCGAGCCTGCCCCACAGATGTATTAGAAATGATACCTTGGGACGGATGTAAAGCTAAACAAATTGCTTCTGCTCCAAGAACGGAGGACTGTGTCGGTTGTAAGAGATGTGAATCTGCCTGTCCAACGGATTTTTTGAGTATTCGAGTTTATTTATGGCATGAAACAACTCGAAGCATGGGCCTAGCTTATTGATACTTTCCGCAAAAACCCACTTGAATACATTTGATTTTTTGTTTATCGACAAAAACCCGTACTCGAAAATAGATATTTTCGAGTACGGGTTTTTCTAGCCCAAGTCTATCTTGTCTTTACCACGAATTCTTTTCCTTGGTTAACAATATTTGTAGTTTTACCGATATCCGCAGGTTCTTTAATGTTTTTTTTCCCACATAAAGGAAATAAAGTAATTAGGCAGTATACTATATACATTTCTATCTTAGAACTTCTTTTAATGACCTATACATTTTCTTATTATTTCCAATTGGAGGATCCCTTAATCCAATTGACAGAGGATTATAAATGGATCAATTTTTTTGATTTTTACTGGAGATTAGGAATAGATGGACTTTCTCTAGGAACTATTTTACTGACAGGATTTATCACTACTTTAGCTACTTTAGCGGCTTGGCCAGTTACTCGTAATTCCAGATTATTCTATTTTTTGATGTTAGCAATGTATAGTGGTCAAATAGGATTATTTTCTTCTCAAGATCTTTTACTTTTTTTTATCATGTGGGAGTTAGAATTAATTCCCGTTTATCTACTTCTATCTATGTGGGGGGGAACGAAACGTCTGTATTCGGCTACAAAGTTTATTTTGTATACTGCAGGAAGTTCTGTTTTTTTATTAATAGGAGCTTTAGGTATCGCTTTATATGGTTCCAATGAACCAACATTTAATTTGGAAACATTAGCCAATCAATCATATCCTGTAGCTTTGGAAATAGTATTATATATTGGATTTCTTATTACTTTTGCTGTTAAATTACCGATTATGCCCTTCCATACATGGTTGCCAGATACGCATGGGGAAGCACATTACAGTACTTGTATGCTTTTAGCCGGAATCTTATTAAAAATGGGGGCGTATGGGTTGATTCGAATTAATATGGAATTATTGCCCCACGCTCATTCTATATTTTCTCCATGGTTGATAATAATAGGCGCAATGCAAATAATTTATGCAGCTTCAACATCTTCTGGTCAACGAAATTTAAAAAAAAGAATAGCTTACTCTTCAGTATCTCATATGGGTTTTATAATTATAGGAATTTGCTCTATAAGCGATATGGGACTCAATGGAGCCATTTTACAAATAATATCACATGGATTTATTGGCGCTGCACTTTTTTTCTTGGCAGGAACGAGTTTTGATAGAATACGTCTTGCTTATCTTGACGAAATGGGCGGAATGGCTACCCCAATGCCAAAAATATTTATGATGTTCAATATCTTATCATTAGCCTCCCTTGCATTGCCAGGTATGAGCGGTTTTTTTGCGGAATTGATAGTTTTTTTTGGAATAATTACCGACCAAAAATATCTTTTAATACCAAAAATACTAATTACTTTTGTAATGGCAGTTGGAATGATATTAACTCCTATTTATTTATTATCTATTTTACGCCAGATGTTCCATGGATACAAGCAGTTTAATACCTCAAACTCTTATTTTTTTGATTCTGGACCACGGGAGTTATTTGTTTCGATTGCTATCCTTTTTCCTGTAATAGGTATTGGTATTTATCCGGATTTCGTTCTCTCATTATCAGTTGACAAGGTAGAAACTATTCTATCTAATTTTTTTTATTTTTATAGGTAATTTTTATAAAATAAAATAAACAATCAAAAACTAATCTTATGCTTTTTTAAAAAATTTAAAATTGTTATAAATAAAAGAAACTCTCTTTTCTTCTCTTAAATTTAAGTAAAAAAAAAAAGAAATTGTAAACAGATATGCTTGGCATTTGTGAGAACTTTTTGAATCACTATATTACTTGATTCAAAAAGTTCTCAATAGGTTACCCGAGGTTTCTTATATATATGTGCTATGCTGTCCTATGATTGTATTCGTCAGACTCTTGCTTCAATTCAATTAAATGTTAATGTGACTGAACCATAACTATGTAACCCTATTCCTAATAAATTAACTCCGAAATAGCATATCCAAATTATAAGAAAGCCGATAGAGGCAACAATTGCGGAATTTAAACCGTCAAATTTTTTTTTTGTTCGAGTATGGAAATAAATGGCGAATATAATCCAGGTAATAAATGCCCAAGTTTCTTTTGGGTCCCAATTCCAATATGATCCCCATGCTTCATTAGCCCATACTGCTCCCGAAAGAATACCTATGGTTAAAAAAATAAACCCTATACTAATAATACGATAACCCCAATGGTCTAATTGTTGAATCAATTGAAACCTGTAATAATTCCTGGAAGAAAAAAAAGAAGTATTTCTTAAAACATTACTTCTTTCCGTCATGTATTGGACCTCGTCAAAAGAAAATGAATTATTTAATAAATCATTGCTTTTATCAAAAATTTTTATGACTTTTTGAAATGTAATTACTAGAAGTGCTACTGATAGTAATGATCCACATAAAAGAGCAGCATATCCCAATATCATCATACTGACATGCATCATTAACCACTGAGATTGAAGAGCAGGGACTAAGATTTCAGATTGATGCATGTTAGTTAAAAGCCCCGAAGTAGCAAAACCTTGAGTAAACAAAGTACTTGGTAGTGTTATTGTGTTTAAATAATTTTTATGCCTTTTACAATACGGAATTATATGAATAATCGAGAAACCCCATGAAAGAAAAATTAATGATTCATATAAATTACTTAATGGTAAATGTCCCAAATAAATCCAACGAATAACTAATAATCCTGTTATACAGAAAAAAGTAGTTATCATACCCTTTTCTGACGAATCATATAGTCTTACGAATTCATTGACTAATAAATTTATCAAATGAATTGTAATTATAATTGAAACGACCGAAAAAGATATATGAGTTAATATATGTTCTAGAGTCGAAAATATCATAAAATTTTTGAACTTAAAAAAGAGGGCCCTCAATTCTATGGAATTGAAATCAAGAATTGAATTCATTATAGGATTTTTTGTATCCTTTTGAAAATGAAAATTAAAAGATGTTATGCCGCCACTCGGACTCGAACCGAGATGCTCTAGCACTGCTTCCTAAGAGCAGCGTGTCTACCGATTTCACCATAGCGGCTTGTTCGAAATCATAATAACCGATTTATTATTCAATCGTCGATCTTGAAAGATTCAATTTCATCCAATACTTTACTTTATTAGGAAACATAAAAGATCTAAATTAATAAAGAAAAATTCGTTTAATTAAAGAGGTATTTGAACGTTCCTATAATAATCTTTAGGATAAAAATCCTTATTCTTATTATTACTTATTGTGTCAATTTTAGTTAACTTAACAATGGTGTTTTTTTTTTTAGTTTCTGTTTCTACTCTTCTCTTATACAAATCTTATACAAAGAAACTCCCATACTCTAAATAAATAGTTCTGACTTCAATCCATGGAAAAAGGAAAAAAAAAATAGAATTTTTTTATGGTTATGGATTACAATTTCAGCACTACATTTAAAAGATTTCTATAAATCTTTTATTGTATTAATCTTTGATGTTTCAGTGTATAAAGAATTTCGGGTATGATTTGGCAACCCAATTGGGTATTGATCTGGGCATAGCATATAACCAAAAAGTTTCGAGTTTTGTCTCAAATAAAGAATCTTATTTAATTTAATAGATACCTTGATCTCTCCGCCAGGCCGAGCATATAATCTAAAACTGGAATAGATCATTCAAAATTGATCCATTTTTCTCTAGATAAATATGCAAGGTACTTTTATTAATTAAATTGGATTAAAATAAAAGTAATGGAAGATTTATTCTATATAGTTCTATTATAGTGAGATAGTGAGTTAGAATTGAGTTAGAATAATAATTCTTAAGAAAGTTACAAAATAAGGTTGAAAGTTAATCCATTATTTTTGACTAAAGATCCTAGTAGATATGCTTTTTTTTATTCAAATAGTATAAATAGAAAGAAGACAAAACTTATCAATATTTCTTATTTTAGTATTGGAAGTATTGGAATCAATATTTATATTTATTATTGGAATTGTGTGGAATTGTGACAAGTAGGCCGATGGGGAAAATAAAAATCCCCATCTTGTAAATATTACACTATACTAAAAAGAAAAAAAAAAAAGTGAAACTTTGTGTCTTTGCTTCGGGTCTTTGCTTTATTATTCTTTTTTTTTGAAAACAAAAAAAAAAAGTATTGTTTTTAAAACTTCTTAAACAAAAAAATTTTTATTTGACATATTTTTATTTGACATATGATAATTCTACATATGATAGGATAAAAATGAAATGAGTTCAATTTAATATTGATTAATTCATTGATTAATTCAAAACATTCAAGAATAGAATTCTTTTTTCTATTTTATATTTAATATTTTATATTTAATATTTTATATTATAATATAAAAATATAAAATATCATAAACAATAAACTAACCAATAAAATAAACAATAAACAAAAAACACTAGAACTTTCCTTACGTCAAAGGGAGTCAGATTATTCCACCGTTTGATTTTTTATTTGTCGCACAAAAAAACTTTTTGAATTATTAGTAGAAAGAGATTTTGCTAACGACAAAGCTTTCAAGGCTGCCCAATATCCCTTTCTTTTCCAAATATTTTTTCGAATACGCTTTTTTGATATAGAAGTATGCTTTTTTGGAACTGCCATTTCAAGAATGAAGAAATTTTTTCTTATAGTTGGATGTGAAAGACATCTATTGTTCAAAAAAAAATTGTTCTTTAGTATTTTATTCATTATCTATCGATTTAGTTTCCAAAGTCTATTCTGTTTATAAAAAAGTCTGTCTGCTTACATTTCATTTCGATTTCTATTTCTTTACTTTTTCGTCCTATTCTATTTATACATGTAATAAAATCCATCAAAGAATTTAAGAACTTAAATCCTATTTATCCTAATAAAAAAACTTTAATCTTTTTTCGAGTAAATAGTCAAGCTCAAAGAAAAAGTATACCTAATTGAAATTCCATTTTCAAACTCAAATGAAACTATTAGTGAATTTGTTAAAAAATATAAATATAGGATTGATAAAGGATATACTATGTAAAAAATTTTACTAATTTTTTCTTTTTATCCTATTAAAGGTCAAATGTCAAATCAAATATCGTAGTATTTTTTACAAACATAATGAATACAAGACCACAAATCAATCCCAAAATGCACTAATTAATGATTATGAATAAAGCAATTAAAAAAAATTATCTTTTTTTCTTATTCCTATTAAAAATCAAATACTAGTTTTGCTATAATTATTTATAAAATAAATAATTATTTATAAAATAAATTAGATATAAATTTTTGTAATCTATAAATAATAATTGAAATTTTCATTTTCTTTAGAAAAAATATTTTTTCCCTAGTATTTTGGTTATATAATTTAACCACTTCCGACTTCTTGATTTGAATATGTGACGTATTTGAAAAAGATTTAGAATAATTAAGAATAGAAAATTCTATTTAAGTTCAGAAACAAGAAACAATTAATTATTAATTAAAACTAATAAGATTTTTTTATGGAACATACATATCAATATTCATGGATCATATCTTTTGTTACACTTCCAGTCCCTATGGTAATAGGAGCGGGACTCCTATTTTTTCCGACAGCAACAAAAAAATTTCGTCGTATGTGGGTTTTTCCAAGTGTTTTATTGTTAAGTATAGTTATGATTTTTTCGATAGATTTGTCTATTCAACAAATCAGTAGCAGTTCTATCTATCAATATGTATGGTCTTGGACCATCAATAATGATTTTTCTTTAGAGTTTGGACACTTGATCGACCCACTTACCTCTATTTTGTCAATATTAATTACTACAGTTGGAACTTTAGTTCTTCTTTATAGTGACAATTATATGGCTCATGATCAAAGTTATTTGAGATTTTTTGCTTATATGATTTTTTTCAATACTTCAATGGTGGGATTAGTTACTAGTTCTAATTTGATACAAATTTATATTTTTTGGGAATTGGTTGGAATGTGTTCTTATTTATTAATAGGGTTTTGGTTCACACGACCTATTGCCTCGAATGCTTGTCAAAAGGCATTTGTAACTAATCGTGTAGGGGACTTTGGCTTATTATTAGGAATTTTAGGTCTTTATTGGGTAACGGGCAGTTTCGAATTTCGGGATTTGTTCGAAATTTTCAATAACTTGATTGATAATAATGAGGTTAATTTTTTATTTGTTATTTTGTGTGCCTTTCTATTATTTTCCGGCGCAATTGCTAAATCGGCACAATTCCCCCTTCATGTATGGTTACCGGATGCCATGGAAGGACCTACTCCTATTTCTGCTCTGATACATGCTGCTACTATGGTAGCAGCGGGAATTTTTCTGGTAGCTCGACTTCTTCCTCTTTTTGTAGTCATACCTTACATAATGAATCTAATAGCTTTAATAAGTATAATAACAGTACTCTTAGGAGCGACTTTAGCTATCGCTCAAAAAGATATTAAGCGAAGTTTAGCCTATTCTACAATGTCTCAATTGGGTTATATGATGTTAGCTCTCGGTATGGGGTCTTATCGAGCTGCTTTATTTCATTTGATTACTCATGCCTATTCGAAAGCATTGTTGTTTTTAGGATCTGGATCCATTATTCATTCAATGGAAACTATTGTTGGTTATTCTCCAGACAAGAGCCAAAATATGGTTCTTATGGGTGGTTTAACAAAACATGTTCCAATTACAAAAACTGCTTTTTTTTTAGGAACCCTTTCCCTTTGTGGTATTCCACCCCTCGCTTGTTTTTGGTCCAAAGATGAAATTCTTAATAATAGTTGGTTGTATTCGCCGATTTTCGCAATAATAGCTTGTTTTACAGCAGGATTAACTGCATTTTATATGTTTCGGATCTATTTACTTACTTTTGAAGGACATTTAAACGTTCATTTTCAAAATTACAATGGTAAAAAAAATAGTTCATTCTATTCAATATCTCCATGGGGTAAAAAAAGAGAAAAAA